GAATAGCTCGTAATGCTGCGTCTCTTCCGAGACCTGGACCTTTAATCATGACTTCTGCTCGTTGCATACCTTGATCTACTACTGCACGAATAGCATTTGCCGCTGCGGTTTGAGCAGCAAATGGCGTCCCTCTTCTTGTACCTCCGAAGCCACAAGTACCGGCAGAGGACCAAGAAACCACCCGCCCGCGTACATCTGTAACAGTCACAATGGTATTATTGAAACTTGCTTGAATATGAATAACCCCCTTTGGTATTTTACGTGTACTCTTACGTGAACCAATACGTCCACGTGAACCTTTTTTCGGTATAGCTTTTGCCATATTTTATGATCTCATAAATTTGAGTCAGAGATATATGGATATATCCATTTCATGTCAAAACAGATTCCCTTTTTTTTGTATATCAGGTCTTTAACTAGTTTGATTATCCTTGTCTTTGTTTATGTCTTGGGTTGGAACAAATTACTATAATTCGTCCCCGACGACGGATTAGTCGACATTTTTCACAAATTTTACGAACGGAAGCTCTTATTTTCATATTTGCCACTCCTTACTTTAATTTTGAATCCACTTTTTGGAAGAAAAAAAGTTTATTGAAATTTTCGATTTCGAATCGTATTCCTACGAAAGAAATGGGGAAGTTAAAAAACACCTAATCTTTCGAATCTTTGTTGCGGAGTCGATAAATTATACGACCTCTGGTTGAATCATAACGACTTACTTCAATTTTTACTCTATCTCCTGGCAGTATCCGTATAAAACTACGTCGGATCTTTCCTGAAACATAACCTAGAATCATATCTTCATTATCTAAACGAACCCGGAACATACCGTTGGGAAGCGATTCAGTAATTAAACCTTCATGAATCCATTTTTGTTCTTTCATTCCAGGTAAAACCCCCTTGAAGTATCAACTAGTGGAGGAAGAACCCTATTAGAGAACCCACCCCTTCTCTTTTCTTTTTCACAAAAAAGAAGTTTCATATCGGATATTAGAAAGATTACCATATATAACACAAAATTTCTCCGCCTATTCTTTCTAGTCGAGCCTCTCGGTCTGTCATTATACCTCGAGAAGTAGAAAGAATAACAACCCCCATCCCACCTAAAATTCTAGGAATTCGTTGATAGTTAGAATAGATTCGTAGACCCGGCCGACTTATCCTTTTTAAATTTAAAAGATTTCTATAAGTCCTTTTCCTATTCCTTCTATGTCGTAGGGTTAAAACCAAAAAATATTTGTTGTTCTCTCGATGTTTTCTCACATTTTCGAGAAAACCTTCTCGTAAAAGTATTTTAACAATACTTTCGCCGATATTAGTAGATGCTACTCGAACCACGCTTTTTCTATACATATCGGCATTTCGTATAGAAGTTATTATGTCAGCAATAGTATCACTACTCATGATTAATTAAAATTATTGGTGCCTCCAAATTTCGATATAATCAACATGTTTTTCTTTTTTTTTTTTTTTTTTACGTGTTTGTTTATAAATATTAATTAATTTTGAAAGGTATATACGTGAGAGAAAATCTACTAAATGAATCTTAATCTATTTCTTTTAAATACCCTACTATAACCATATCGTGGTCTTTTTTTATAATACCTCGGGAGCTAATGAAACTATTTTAGTAAAATTGAACTGTCTCAATTCTCGGGCAATCGCACCAAAAACTCGAGTTCCTTTTGGATTTCCTTCTTGATCAATCACAACTGCAGCATTGTCATCATATCGTATTATCATACCGTTGTCACGTTTAAGTTCTTTACAAGTACGGACAATTACAGCTCTGACCACTTCTGATCTTTCTAGAGGCATGTTTGGAACTGCGTCTTTGATCACAGCAACAATAACGTCACCAATATGAGCATATCGACGATTGCTAGCTCCTATGATTCGAATACACATCAATTCTCGAGCCCCGCTGTTATCTGCTACATTCAAATGGGTTTGAGGTTGAATCATATCATTTTTTATCTATTTTTTACAATACAAAGGTCGAAGAAAAAAAGAAATATTATTTGTCCAAAAAAAGAAACCTGCACCCACTATTTTTAAGTTTTTAAGTAAGGCCTATTTCTTTTTTATCCCAAAATGATAAATTGAGCTCGTATAGGCATTTTGGACGCTGCTATTGAAATAGCCCTTCTGGCTATAGTTTCTGTTACTCCACCCATTTCATAAAGGATTCGACCTGGTTTAACAACCGCTACCCAATATTCGGGAGAGCCTTTACCTGAACCCATACGTGTTTCTGCGGGTCTTACTGTAACCGGTTTATCTGGAAATATACGAACCCATATTTTTCCACCGCGACGTGCATTTCGTGTCATTGCTCGTCGACCTGCTTCTATTTGTCTAGATGTGATCCAAGCGGGTTCAAGTGCCTGAAGAGCGTATTTACCAAAACAAATAGTATTACCTCGATAAGATATTCCCTTCATTCTTCCTCTATGTTGTTTACGGAATCTGGTTCTTTTGGGGTTATAGTTGATGGTTTGTTTTGAATTCCATCTCTACTACAGAACCGGACGTGAGAGTTTCTTCTCATCCAGCTCCTCGCGAATAAAATAAATTCAAATTAAAGATTTTGAGTTCAATTTGAATTCTATTCAGATATAATATTATGCATAGATGTATTTCTATTTATTTAATTAATTTTAATAACTGAATCATGGATTTCATTTAATCTAGATCAAATCTTATTAATTTGTATATCTTGATTTGTCTATTTTGTTTGTATAGATATATATATATATATATTATATTTGTATATATATATATATCTTCTATTCTATTTATCGTTATCGATATTAGAATGTTAAAAGGAATCTTTTTTTTGTTTTACTCTTTATCGTATTGGATTGACCCAAATTTAGCAATCCAAGAAAATAAAGTTTTCGCGGGCGAATATTTACTCTTTCCATTTCTATTTCAGTTCTATCATTCGTTCATAACTTTTCCGAATAGATGAATTGGTCTCTGGTCGGTTCCGCCATCCCGATCAATGAATCATTCAAATTCATTTTCATAGAATCTTTTGAATTCACAGGTTCCGTCGTTCCCATCGCTTCTTATTTAATGGTTAGGTCTGAATTCTACAATGGAGCTATTAGTTCTTGAGTCAATATTCTTAGTCTTTATTGGCTCGAAGCTCTTTATTTTTTGTTCGATGAGCAGATCCATTTAATGATGAATCCGTATTGATGCTTTATTACACAGATTTTTTATGAGATGACTCATAGACCTTACATATTGGAATTATATATCATCAATATTTTCTTTCTTCCTCTCATCCTTCCATTTATCCATACCCTTTCTTTTTTTTATTATTGAAGCAGATTTTTTCATTTTTTTAATAAATAATAAAAAAGATTTCAGTTGCTACAACAATATGAACAATATATCATATCTTGACTGGTTCTTTGGATCCAGATAATACGAAGTGATGAGTTGGTTATTACTTCTATAGTTATTTGTTTATACTATAGGGCTGGTTTTATACTAACCCTCAAAAAACCAACGAGTCACACACTAAGCATAGCAATTTTATCAAAAGATTAATTTAATTTTTATTAAACCCTATAGAATTATAATTTATTAATGTTCCTTTTTTTTTTATTGAACAGAAAAGAAGAAACGTATTTCTTTTGTTCCATTGCTGGATAGAATAAAAAGGGAAATAAGGTTTATTATTCCCCCTCAATAAATATCCAAATTTTGATGCCTAATACCCCATAGATTGTTCGAACTGTATAGGAACAATAATCAATTTTAGCTCGAATGGTTTGTAGTGGAACCCTACCTTCTCTGATCCATTCAACACGCGCAATTTCTTTTCCGTCGATCCGTCCTGCAATTTGCACTTGAATTCCTTTTGTATCTGCTTGTTCAGTTAATTCTATAGCCTTTTTCATTGCTTTGCGAAAAGAAACTCTATTTTTTAATTGGCCGGCTATAAATTCTGCAAGAATATGAGGGTTTCCATAAGGCTTTTCAATTCGTGCGATAGCAATGTTAAGTTTTCTATTTACAGAATTAAATTCTTTTTGTAAATTCATCTGTAATTCTTCGATTCCTCGGGGTCGACTTTCAATTAATATTTTTGGAAATCCCATATAGATTATTATTTGGATCAGGTCGATTCTTTTTTGAATCTCTATACGCGCAATTCCCTCGACGCCAGAAGACGTTTTCGTATTTTTTTGTACATAATTCTTGATATAATTTCTTATTTTTTGATCTTCTTGCAGACCCTCAGAATAATTTTTTGGTTGTGCGAACCAAAGGGAATGATGACCTTGCGTTGTACCAAGTCTAAAACCAATTGGGTTTATTTTTTGTCCCATGTTCCCCCATTACTATTACTATACATATTATAATACGACATAGTTGTATCCTTTTTTTTCCGTTTAGGGTTTTGTGACCATGTAATAGAGTCGGTATCTATATATCCACTTAAGGATATATCTTTCATTACAATAGTTATATGGCAGGTAGGTTTTTGTATCGCAAAACTACGCCCTCGAGCTCGAGGTTTTAATCTCTTCACGATAGTACCTTGATTTACTTCAGCTTTACTAATGACTAAATTTGCTTCATTCGAACCCATATTGATACTCGCATTTGCTGCTGCAGAATAAACTAATTTAAAAATAGGATAACATGCTCGATAAGGCATCAGTTCTAATATCATAAGTGTTTCTTCGTAGGAACGTCCACGAATTTGATCAATAACTCTTCGCGCTTTGTGAGCAGACATAGATATATGTTGACCTAAAGCGTATACTTCTCTTGTCATAAAGTTCGCCTCCTACTAATCAATTAATTATATTATTATTTTTAGTCTAAAAATTAAATTATATACATAAATTAAATATAAATTATATATATACGTTTTTTAATTTTCATTTTAACGACGCGATCTATTATCGCTTTTTGCATGTCCTCGGAAATTTAAAGTAGGTGCGAATTCTCCTAATTTGTGTCCTACCATA